GTCTCTCTTAACTAACGAAAAATTCAAATTTGGATGGGAATTAAAAGGCTCTCCGAGCCTTGCTGGATGAGTTCTTCAATTTGAAAAATGGTTTCTTTTTTAGAGAAATGGGTTTATCCGCTATTTTCATAATTTTGTTTGCATCTTTTGACGCATGCTCTTTGTAGAGCCAAATCCGGTTTGCGAGAATTTCTGGGTCCGGGTCTGGAACCAGAAGTGGTAGTTGGTGTAATACCGCTGCAGACGGGCCCGCCGCCTGAGAATTAGAGCAAGAAGCGCTCTCCCGCTCTCGAGTGGTAAGCGGTTGAGCGGGATGAGCCGCCTCGTTTTCCGCAAGAGATCGGGGGACAGGTTCCGCCGAGCCTCCCCCAGGGGGGGTGAGTCTCAATTCGAGATCGAGAGAGATCTCCTCTGCAGATTCTTTGGAATGTACGGATTCGCGCTCTGAATCTGAATCGCGAAATGGAAATGCTAGAGGCGGCTCGTCTGATTCAGATAGAATCATCTTCTTTTATTTATTTAACTAGAAACTGGATTATAGAATCAAAAAGAGTGAATATTAAATATTAGATCGGATTTCCTTTGCGTGCCATATGATATGCGCTTAGACTTTACTTTTTCCCCTTTTTTCTTCCCGGTCCAATATTAGTTCTCGAAGGTCTTCGTTTCCGTGTAGAAGCAAACTCTCCAAATTTATGACCAACCTTTCCTTCAGTAATCTTACAACGAACAGAACTTTTTCCATTGTAAATTCGTACGGAGCAATTAACGAATTCCGGCGAAATAGAAGATCTACGTGACCAAATTTTCCTGTTCAAAAGAAGATCTCTCTTCTTCTTCATTCTCAACAGGAATGCATCAACAAAACTGCCCTTCCATATAGATCGTCGTGGCATGAACTCATTTCTGCCTCTCCCCACCCCTGCCCGAAATCCTGCTTTGGTGGGCTTCCCCCAAGGTGACACCGAAGGTCTACCTCCTTTCGTGCGCCCCTCACCTCCTCCATGAGGATGATTCACTGGATTCATTGCAACACCACGAACAATGGGGCGTCTGCCTAACCACCGGCTTTGTCCAGCTTTTCTAAGTTTACGTGCACCATGGTTGGGATTGAAAACTATACCAATAGTAGCTCGGCATCGGGAATCAATTACTTTTTCAACACCCGAAGGTAGCCGCACAAGCCTAAGAGAGAGTGTAGGGGGTGCTGGTTCCTTTATTATATATATTATTTTAGCAAAAGTTCCTGCGGTTCGAGCCAGCTTTGTGCCTTGACCTGGATGACATTCAATATCATGTACCCATGTTCCTATACGTATATCGGCTAATGGTATGCAATTTCCTATTTGAGAATTTAGAGAAAGTCTCTCCTATCTATAAGCAGGGGGGCGCGGCCAAGAAGCAGCCAGCTGACTGCCCCCTCCACTCGGCCTTTCTTCGCTGTGTGAACAAGGTCTTAGTATGTATGGGCATTCTGGGCAGGTCGCAATAAGTCGCTGGTCGAAGGTTTAGACCAATCGCAATTCATCACCATCTTGCCCGCTTCCAATTGATGACTGGCTATTATATAAGTGTTGACCTAAGCCCCTGTGCTGGGGCTCGGCTCCCGAACCGTACGTGAGCTGCCTCGTACGGCTCTTCCTAAGAACTGGAAGCCCCCTCTCTCTAAATAGAAAAAAAGAAATGCATTTCAAAGAAAAAAAACACTTTTTAAAAAAGACTTCGCCCTCCTATTCAACGGGGCTATTAGAGAAGCAGCTTCGTTCCTTGACTTCTTTGCTCAGTAAAGCTTCCTTGTTCCTTAGTGTAGTCTCGGTCCATAGTTTAAGACTCCGTTCCTTATAGCCTAGTCTATATCCACAGCTGACGTGACTCCGTACCGACGCCTATAGGCGGCGGCTTGGCTTCGCTATCGCTCATGACTTGGTATAGAGCCGTGTAGTCGTCGGCCTTCCCACCAGAATGCCTCTGTAGTCGTAGTCTTGTAGTCGGCATTCCCCAGAATGCCTATGATGGTCGGCCTTTCGAATGCCTCCTTCCTTACTTTTCTGAGAAGCCCTTTACGACTATAAAGGACAGGGGGCTGTTCACCTTTGGAAACTTAGCTACTTAAGTACTACTCATAAAGTAAAGGCGAACGGCATTCTGTTGTACAGCTACTTAATATTAATGGTACAACAACTGTCGTACTACTAAAGTACCCAGGAAAGAAACCCTAGGTTCCCTTTGTTTGAATAAACGCCGCCTATTTGAGTTTACATTCATTACAAAAGAAACCAAGCCTAACCGGTCACGACATGTTGTTTGTTGATATTTATTGAGGAGTTTGATGGAGTTTAGCTGACTGAATCCATAAACCGTCAAAGTCACCGTCACTGGTACTTTTTTGACTCTATAGGTAGGTATCGGTGGGGCTTGCGTAATGTAGTTGTAGTTAAGGCTGTATTGAAGTAGCGCTTTTTCTTTTTGAAGATCTACTGAAGTACAGTACCAAAGGCGAACGGGGCTCCCAGGCCGTGACGTCTGGCAGAATGCTGGGCCTCCTGCGCTGGAAGCGACACCCGAAGGGTGAGCTTCCGGCGGTTAGCTTCTAGCACTAGATAATAGGCATGAGGCATTCTGAGCTGGAAGGGGGCAAGCAAATGAAGGGAGGCATTACGGGCCGACTACAAGAAGCAAAGCTTCGTAGACTCGACAAGTCGCTTATAGAATGCCGACTACTAAGTGAAGACTTTCCACTTAATAAGGGAAGGGGGGAGGGAAGCGAAGCTTAGCGAGCTTTATAAGGCCGACCACTACATAAGCCGCTGGCGGAGACTTCAAGCTTCCCTTCATTCGTTGCTAAGCCAAGGTCCCAGGTCTCCGAGTCAGCCCGCGCTTTTCGAAGAATCCTGCACCCATGGGCATACGGCCTGGCAGGCCTTCCCTTTCTGCCGGAGCTTCATGGGCGTTGCCCCGTTCCCCAATCAGATGTTTGGATGTGAGCTATACTCCGCGAGGAGCCAAACGGGCGTATGGCCTTGCCATTTGACCTCTCTTCCCGTGTGACTAGGAATGCTTAGCGACAACCTCTCAATTGTCACCGCCTGGCCTCTCTTGCTACCACGGTAGCACCTAGTGTGGTCAGCACCAATCGTGTTCGGGCAACGAAGCTTACACTCATTCACATTGGTTCATCCTGCTATGCCCCGGGCCTTTTGCTATTCTAACGTAAAAGGTAGCCGGCCATTCGTCAAGGCCCAGGAATCCGCTGGACATCTCAGCGGCGGGATTTGATACCCGCATCCGATCGAAGTTCCATTTGAGTTCCCCCCTAACATAAAGGAGAGCTGTTTCTAGGTGGGTCGCTTCGCGCAAGACATTGCTTAGGACCAACGGGTCACACGACAGGTGCACGATCGACTTTGCACGTTCCATCCTTCGGCCCTTCGCCTATCGGCTTGGCAGGCAAGCTACCTTGATTCGTCTTCGGCTTCGATTCGTTATGCTCAGCAGCTCCAACAAGCCCTAAAGTCTCTTGCCGCCTCAAACTCTGCCAAGAAAGCGCTGCTTTACGTTTGATCCTATGTGCCCAGAGAATGCTATGCGTTCTCCACTTTCGGATCTCGCAAAGAGAGAACGTGTTTTTTCCTCTGACTTTCTCTCTCATTCTCGGAGCGAAGAAAGCGGGCTTTGCCCCAGCTACCGCTATCCTTGGGAAACCAAAAGAGCTACCGAAGGAAAGGGATGCAGTCTCCCCCTTGGCCTTTGGAGAGGAGAGGGCAGAGAAGAAAACGTCCTTCGCGCAAGTTTTTTTGCTTCCTGCGCCCTTACTAGTAAAGGGGCTCTTCGACCAAGGAGGCATTCTGGTAGGAAGGCCGACCACTACATAAGCCGCCATCAGTTCAGGAGAGAAGCAAGCTACCTTTCTTTGATCCACCTTCCCGGGCAGGGAAGAGAACGAAAATGGACCGCGGATGGTGGTCGTGGTAGGTTCGAGGATCTTTCGCGGCGGAGCGAACTCTTCTATCGTGTTGCATTTCCTCTGGCGGCCTAGCGGCACCCCCTCGATCCATCGTACTGGAGCGATTCGAGAAGAACGATTAGGGTCATATTCTATCCTTTCTACAATGCCCATAGACGAAGTGCTTCGTTTCAGATCAATTCTTCGCTGCAATCGCTTCGATCCACCCCCTCGGTGAAAAACCGTAATACGCCCCGATGAATTCCTACCAGCAGACTGACCTGTACTAAAAGTGAATTGTCTAAGTGCTCTCCCCTCTTGGCTTTGTCTCATTGTCTATCTCGTAATCATTCGATTCCGCCCCTACTTCAATTAAAGCTAGCTCCTACTCCTCCTTCTCCTTTAGGATAGGATCGTCGTTGGTCCTTCGTTCGTAGTGGTCATTGTATAGTGAGAAAGCTCACCCTTGCCTTTAGACGAGAAAGTCCTCCATCCCCTAGACAAAGAAAGAACTAAAGACCCCCTTGCCTTGATTGAATTTGGCTTGTGTGAGCTTTCGCGGCTGGTTCGGAACTTAAATAAGAATACGTTAGAAAACATTCGATCTACCATGGCATCTCGCATTCACGCCCCCGTTTGACTGCCGCTGTTATACCACCACAATATTCCTCCTTTTGGGGTTAATGACATCAATGGTGAATCGATAATCCTTCGATCTCCCTTGACGTTTGCGACGACGGAATGGAAAAAAAGTAATGAAACCTGCGATGGCTACTGAATAACCTCCTTTGACTTTATTAAGAATAAAGCCTTTGACCTTTGTCTTTGTATTCGTTCGCCAAATCTTGTTCAGTTCCATCCAAGCTCGGTTTTGGCTGAATCTTCGTGGAAGAAGAAGAAGCGGTTCACCAGCCACTACATCTGTGGATCCCACCAAAGAATTAAACCTGGCGGCTGCTCGTTCTTTGATCAGTGATTCACCGGCCACTAGATCGATGAATAATCTCTCCAAAATCTGCTCTTTGATCAGTGATTCACCGGCCACTAGATCCAGGGA